TTGGAAGCCCCTGGATTATATCACCAGATCTCGATTTTTCATATATAAATGTAATTAAAGTATCTCCTTCGTACAGGATTTCCCCATAATGGCCATGAACAGCTGCTTCTGGAGTGGCCAAATAAGGCTTAGCTGATCGTATTACTACAGAGTCAACTTGAACAAGTATAACTTGACCCGGTTTTGGGTGTGGTACGTTTTTGGCTATACATATATTTTCAAAAATAAACTGACCAAGACTCATTATTGTAGATGTTTCTTGACAATAATTGGGATGGAGAAAATACCAATTCAAATTGAAAATAATGTTACTGCACGAATCGGGATTATAAATTTTCTCATTTTCATCCATTAAATAATATTTAATTACTTGAAAAGCCTGTTTTAAATTGTCAAGTTGCAAATAGTTATTTATCAAGGTCTGATTATGAGTTAGTAAATGGTAAAATGAATAAACATTCGCAATTCGAAAGGCTGTTCCTAAAGGACCCAGCGAATTCTTAATTGGAATTCGAGGGTCTTTTGTAATTTTAATTGATTCTTTTATCACATTGTGATATTTTACATGGTTGAATGGACCCATTCGAAAACAATTGAATGATGACAAAATTATCAACGATTGGAATCCCGTATTTCTATTCAATAACGTATGAATAGTTCTTTGATTTTGATTAAGGGGTTGTTGAATTCTTGCCTTGGAATAAATGGAAGAAAACGGATTGATATTGGTGCAAGCTGATCCATTATCAAAGAGCAATCCTGAGCCCGATGGATCATTCCTTTTTCCGATATATGAAATAGTGGATTGCACCAAGTCGATTCTTAGGAAATGTCGAACCAAACCATTTGCCTTTATTTCAACAAAGGAAGCACGGGCTTCTTGACTAGAAGAACTTTTTTTGTCTTGGTCCCAATTCAATACTAAACAAGTCTGAAGTAATTGAATATTTGTATCAGAAATTAATTGAATTAGTTTACCATTTCCATAAAAGATATAATTGACAAGTTGAAGTTGCACATTATCCCTTTCCTGCAACAGATCCGTGGGGAAAAGCGTTGCAAAAGTTATACTGTTCGTTATTTCATATATGATGACAGGCCGAACCAAAACAAAATACTTTTTCTTGCTAAGTCTGATCCGTTGAACATAGATCCAATTTTTCCATTTTTTGGATTCCTTGGAATTTTGTTTTCCTGTTCCTGGTGGTATCAAAACCTTTCTATGCCGGGATATCTTATCTGGCTTTCCAGGAAAATGGATATCTCCAGAAAAGATTTTAAGTTCAATTTCTTCTTTTATTATCCCCACTCGGACCAACCCGCCTATTCGGCTTCTTATATTTAAAGTAATTTGTGTATCTACCCCAATGATACTATTGTTCCGTACCATTATGGAAGACGATCCGGATAAGATATGCACTTCCTCGGAAATGAAAAAAAACCGATCTACTTTCATTTGGTATTTTGGCCTAAATTCCTTGCCTCCTCGATACTCAATCAAATCCTCTTTTTTGAGGATTGAATGCATTTCTAGCATACTATATTTTAAAATGCCCAAACTCTTTCTTCTGTATCGAGGATCGTTGAAATAAGCAAGAATACTATTTCTACGGAAAATGCCATTGATGGGGATTTCAATCGAGATACCTGAAGGGGGCATTAGTTCGTTCTCGCGTTCTTGAATCGATTGGAGTGGAATGATGAATCTATTTCTTCGCCTCTTTGAGAATAAATCAGAATTCTGGTAGAGAATGGTCGGATCTATGAGATTACAACGACCAGTACATAGAATTCGACTAAGGTCTGAATAATCAGGAATCCTATCTTCTTTTTTACCCGAAAAATCCGAAGTAAAGAGTTTTTGTCTCGACTGATCATTCGTTCCTGAGAGGTTAGAAGTAGATCCTCTCTTGACAGAACGCTTGACAGAAGGAGAATGCGCACTCATTTGATCTTGATCCTTGTGGGACGAAAGTGAGACTAGACTGGATCTGCATGACTCTCCTAATAATAGCCACAAATGACTTGTTTTTGGTAATCGATGAAGATTACTGTATGTAAATTCGGGTGCATGATACACATCGGTGCTCCAGTGTATTTCTCCGTCTGAGTAAGAATAAATATGTTTTCGAACCTTCTCTTTAAAACGCAAAGTGGATGTTCCTGTACGAATCTCAGCAATCACTTGTTCTGATTCTACATATTGATCGTTTTGAACTAAAAGATAACTTTGGGATGGAATATTTATATTATGTCGAATATCTTCACTCTCAATAGTTAGGTACAAGTTTATAGAACATAGAAAGGCGGGATGTCCATGGCGTGTACGTGTCGGATGAACCAAATCCTCATTGAATTTTATTTTTCCATTAGAAGGGGCTCGCACACGTTCTATAGTACCCCCCGTGAAGACTCCGCCGGTATGAAAAGTTCTTAATGTTAATTGAGTACCCGGCTCTCCAATCGATTGGCCTGCAATAATACCTACAGCTTCTCCCAA